TTGAAGCATCTAAGGCTGCATCAATCGAGGATACACGACAGAAGGAATTGATCTATCTCTAAACTTCACCTTCATCAAGCGTAGGTTTCTTTTACTAATTTTTTTTCTATTCCTAACTACGTTTTTTTTCTCGTAAAACTGAGGGGTAAAAAAAACAAGAAAAAATCAAATCGCACCATCTCTGTAATAGGTAAATGCCTTTCTTTCTCCGGAAGTTGTCGGAATTATTCGTAATAAGATATTGGCTACAATCGAAGAGGTCTTATCAATAAAATTTCCATTTATTCGAGATCTAGGCATAATTAGCAATTCATTCTATAATTCTTCTCATTCCCCTTCGGGGAAAACGATCCCGCAAAAAAAGGAATTGTACAGTACAAAATAACATAAAAACAGACTAATTGGAAAAAAGGCGGTGTCCCCCTTTTGGACAAAGATGAAATATTTGAATCAGATTAGATTTCATTCCAATTTCGTAGTATACCAATGACTATTCTTATTTCATCTAAGTTGAATAACCAAGTTTCCTATGGATTTTGATAACTCGAGAAGCTTTCATTTGGTTATGATCCAAAAAAGAATGGAATAATCATTCCATGAGAAAAGAAAATTCAAATCAAACATCCTTTTCTTTTTGTTTGCATAACGTGTATGTGACACACCATACAATTGAAATAGAAAGATTCATCGGATGATTCATGAATTCCATGGGTTAGCTGATGAAAGAAGTTGTTGTTGATAAATATGGAAGGAATTGGAAAAGAAATTTCTTATTATAGAACCATAGAACCATCGGGCGGTTATACATGTACTACAATTAAGATGAAGGACTCGCTATTCGTTCGGGTTTTGGTCAAGAATAACATTCTGTAGGAGAGATGGCCGAGTGGTTCAAGGCGTAGCATTGGAACTGCTATGTATACTTTTGTTTACCGAGGGTTCGAATCCCTCTCTCTCCGTTTATTTTCATTCATCAACGTTACCGACTACAATGTATCAAATAAAATAAGAATTGATATCATTATTCTTTCTAACGGTAAGACCCTTATTTACATTTACTTATTTCATAGAGATTCCCTAGCCCTAATTTATCCGTAAAATATAAATAGAAATCTATTGAAAAGAGAAAAAAAAAAAAAAGAAAAAGAATCCTAATTGGTATGAATCTTGCTTTTTTATTTTCGTTAGAATCAAGTCTGACGGGAATAGTATTCTACGACCAACAACTCATTTATTTTCAGACCGATCCATTTACTATCTATTATTTGATTTACAAATCCTTTATATTGTAAGGAGTCAATAGTCAAATGGTTTGGCAATTCCCCGTGGGGAGATGAAACAAGATAATTTTGAATCAGAGCTTTCGATCTTTCTTTATCCTTCGTAGTAATAATATCTCGGGGTTTGCAACGATAACTTGGTATATCCACTATACGACCATTAACTAAAATGTGTCTATGGTTAACTAATTGTCTGGCTCCAGGAATGGTCGAAGCCATACCTAATCGAAAAAGGATGTTATCCAAACGCATCTCGAGTAGTTGTAGTAAAACCTGTCCTGTTGACCCTTTGGCTTTTCCAGCAATATGCACATATTTAAGTAATTGTCGCTCTGTCAGACCATAATGAAAACGCAATTTCTGTTTCTCTTCTAAACGAATACGATATTGTGATCTTTTTCCAGAGCGCAATTGGGTTTGAAGATCACTTCTGGATCTGGGTCTTTTACTAGTTAGTCCTGGTAAAGCCCCCAGCCGGCGTATCTTTTTGAAACGAGGTCCTCGGTAACGAGACATAGAAAGGCTCCTTTTTGATTCACTTTTCTTTGACAAAGAGATCTAAATTCAGACTGAACTAAAGGATTAGCAAAGCAAAACGAAATTTACTAAGGTCCTACAAAACAGAATCAAATAAATCTTATCAATATTCGGATTTTTTGTATATATAGGAAATTCAAGCGAAGGTTACGTTTTCCAATTTCTTCTGTAGAGATCTAATTGTTCTAGTCAACTTTTTTATTCATAGCTATAGCTGCAAGTTACCATGACATAATAGATTGGTGAACCGACATTTAGAGAAAGCGAGAGTATAGATTTTCAATCATGGAAATAAAAAAAATCGATAAAGAAAAAGAGCCGGCTATCGGAATCGAACCGATGACCATCGCATTACAAATGCGATGCTCTAACCTCTGAGCTAAGCGGGCGGATAGAAGAGCAATAGTGTATAGGAATACAGGAAACTATCGGATCTTAGTTATTACCTAGTGATTCTTCTTATTTTTTTATTTCATTTATTGATTATTTTAATTTCTTCTATTTCTTATTTATTAGTTATATATTTTCTATTCTATTTATCTCTTTAGAAAATAGAAAAGAAAACTATTTAGATCTAGACTATTTAGATCTAGATAAATTAGATAAGATATATAAATAGAAATTCAATTCATATCATATATATATATTATATATGAATATATGATATGAATATATGTATATGAATATATGAAAAGATATGAAAAGAAAATATCAATATATCAATCAAATTAGAATTCAAAATGAAAAAAGAAAAGAATGAATATCGACCGTTACACTATACCAAACCTAACTGTAAAAATGAACGAGGAGTAAAGGCATATATATATGTGGGATATATCTATCCGTATTGAATTGCGGATACATCAATGATAGAATCATTTCATATTGAAACAAACAGGGTTCTAGAGATGAAATGATAGAATTAGAGGGTGGGCAAAAAAATAAAATAGCAGTATACACTTTTTCAATATAGAAATCATTACCTAATGAATTCAATAGTGCCAAGAGAAATGAAAGAGGTGTATGGAATTACAACTGGATTCTTGTCTCAAAGGAAAGGGGATATGGCGAAATTGGTAGACGCTACGGACTTGATTGGATTGAGCCTTGGTATGGAAACCTGCTAAGTGGTAACTTCCAAATTCAGAGAAACCCTGGAACTAAAAATGGGCAATCCTGAGCCAAATCTCTTAAAAAATGATGGAAAAGAAAATGAGAAGAAAAGGGGATAGGTGCAGAGACTCAATGGAAGCTGTTCTAACGAATGAATTTGACTACGTTACGTTAGTAGCTAAAAACCTTCTCTCGAAATGACAGAAAGGATAACCTTATATGCGCCTAATACGTACGTATACATACTGACATAGCAAACGATTAATCACAACCCAAATCTGATATCGAATCCTATTCGGTATCTCTATATATGAAAATAGAAATCTTCTATATATATCTATCTATATATATCTATATATAATTCTATATATAGTCTATTATATTCTATAAATAGATAAATAGATATATATATTCTATATTCTATTATCTTAAGAATTAGATTAAGAATCTATATATTTATTTATTCTATTATTCTAATTCTTCTAGAATCTAATATAATAATAGAAGAATATTTCTATAGGATCTTCTATATTCTTTATTTTCTTTCTTTCTTATTTATATTACTCTTAATATGAGTAATAGAGTAATAGTATGAGATAAGGACCTATAGAAACCCTCTATTAATTAGAATATTAATTTGAATCATAGAGATCAAAAAATCTATGAAAAATTGAAGAGTTATTGTGAATCAATTCCGATTGAAGTTGAAAAAAGAATCGAATTCGAATATGAAGTGATCAAATGATTCATTCCAGAGTTTGATAGATCTTTTGAAGATTAATCGGACGAGAATAAAGAGAGAGTCCCATTTTACATGTCAATACCGACAACAATGAAATTTACAGTAATAGGAAAATCCGTCGAATTTTGAAATCGTGAGGGTTCAAGTCCCTCTATCCCCAATAAAAAGCCCATTTTACTTCCTCGCTCTTTATTTATCCTCATCCTCTTTTTTTTTTCATCAGTGGATCAGTTTAAACAAAATGAAATAGATTTCTCATTTCATTCACTCTGTTCTTTCACAAATGGATTACGAATAGAAATACTCGTATCTTATTCCAATCCAATCTCATTTGTTTTGTTTTGTATAGTACGATATGAACATATATGTTCAAGGAATCTCCGTTATTGAATCATTCATAGTCCATATATTTTTCCTTACATTTACAAAAAGAGTCTTCTTTTGGAAGATCTAAGAAATAGGTCCAATTTGTGAAGATTTTCTTTTTTAGTCTTCTTTCATTGACATAGATATAAGTACTCTGCTAGGATGATGCACGGGAGATGGTCGGGATAGCTCAGTTGGTAGAGCAGAGGACTGAAAATCCTCGTGTCACCAGTTCAAATCTGGTTCCTGACACGTGAATAAGGTATCGAATAGATATTCATACCTCATACAAATGAAATGAATTCATTGAGACGGATCGGGATAGATATTCTTTACTTTCTTTTTCATTTGTATTTTTTTCCTCTCTGTTCATACTTTTCTTATTCCAAAAGTATGTGATATTTTCGTATATATCTCAAATCTAATAGCTAAAAAAAAATCAGCTAAAAGGATTCAATCAAAGAGTGGAAGGATAGGAATAGAAAGGATGTATTTCAGACACAGTACAAAGAAACTCCGATTCTTATCATTTTTCATTTCTTCATTTCGTCTCTTCTGTCTTTTCTTTCAAATCTCATATCTTTTTTGTCACTCTTGCTCAAGTGACTTTCTGGGGTCCCCACTAAGTGATGTGCGCGGTACAAAGTTCATGATGCAGAATTCTTTTGAGTCATCCTATTGTTTCTGCTCATACGAAATGTATATTATATGATATCTTCCCAATTGGGGAATAGCAATGAGAGCCTCTTTTTCTTTTAGCCCCTCCCTCCACAATACGAATGAAAGTCCAGTTACTCTGTTTCATCTAAAAGGGGAATGCCAAGATGCTCATTGATTGAAATTGAAATGGAATATGGAATCGTGTTGTATAAGTAAAAAAGTGGTTTTTTATCAATCAATGAGCATCTTGAATTTCATAGAGATTGGGCGTAATAGAATCTTTACGTAAGGGACAGCCTATCCAACTTTCAGGCATCAAGATACGTTTAAGGCGAGGATGATTCTCATAAGAAATTCCCAACATATCATAAGATTCCCTTTCCTGAAAATAAGCACTTCTCCAAATCCAGAAAACTGACGGGATTTGAGGATGACTCCTGGGAACAAATACTTTTATGCATACCTCTTCTGGTTTATCTATACCATACCGTATTTTCGTAAGGTGATACACACTAGCTCAAAATCCGCCTGGTGCTACATCATAGGCACACTGGGAGCGTAAATAATTGTAACCATATACATAGCAATGGAATAATCCTCGGTTTTTATTTGTCAAGTCTCTATTCCTCGGCAATCAAATCCAAAAGGTATCTCTGAAGTAGATCGTGATTGAGAGAGTAATCCTTGATCGTAATTTCCAGTATGATTACTGCGTCGAAGGTAAAAGTGATTAGTAGTAAAAATGTTGATACACAGTTCTATCTTCAAAGATTTTTCGGGATTGTCGATATATTCTTACGAAGTTTCGTTATAGCATCTATAATCTATAATTGCCTCTGCCTTAGGCGGACAGCCTGGCAAATAGCAACCAATGAGTGAAATTTCGCTACAATAAAAAGGTTTGTTCTCTTTTTATAGCAAACCTACACAATGAAAGATAATACAAAGTGGTATATTCGACAGAATCATGAACGATCAACATAACATAAGAGACTCCTAATAATAGAAGATCCTTCGAATATCTATCTATCTAATCTCTATCTAATCTATAATAGTTAAAATTATAAGAATCTAAAAGAAGGACTTCTACAAAGACTTCAGATCAATAAAAGAATAGGTCTTAGATCGATACTTAGGATTGGGTCGGGTCAGGTTGAAGTCTTGAGACAGGATTCTTTCATAAATTGACCGGGATTGGCAAAGCAAAAAAGAGTGTTAACTCTTTGATCATGGACAGGAAAAGAGGAAAGAAAAATATCTCATATGTAATTCATTCATGAAAGTGGATGAAGAGAAATGGGTATTTGATCCGAGATTTGACAAATACCAATTGAGTCCGTTGGAATGAATTCTTGTGTTTCTTTTCTTACTACTACTCAAATCTATCTACTAAACAAAAATGGAATGTATTAGGGCTATACGGACTCGAACCGTAGACCTTCTCGGTAAAACAGAGAAAACTGATTATTATCGAAATGATTCGAACTGTTTCAAAGACCCAACATGCATTTTGTTGCATTGGGCTCTTTCATCAACTGATGTAAAGATCAGTTAGTCCACCATATTTTTTCTTTAGAAGAAGATAAGAAGATAATGAGATGGCTCCATGTGCTCTGATTCATTATTTGTATCCTGATCTAGGAGCAATACCAAAGTTTTTCAAAGAAGGGTGACCTTTATTTAGGTCTGCCTTTGGCCTAAATCAAACTAAGTGAAATGCAGTCTCTATCGCTCCGCTGCAAGAGTAAAATATGAGACTTCATACACCTCAAAGCTCATAGGACGAAAAGAGGTTCTTTTGAGATCCTTATACTCATTATGCCTGGCATTGAATGGACTGAGCATTTACCTTACAATGGTAGGTTCTCTTTTATTTGGCACCGGAATTCGCACCTGAACCGGATCAAACCAAATTTGTCAGGCTATTTTTCTCTTGTTCTCTCGAATCTACGGAGTAAGACATCGACTTATCAAAAAGATCAATTATGGTCATTGCATAATGGGCTCCCTTGAAAAACATTGGCGCACGTGTAAACGAGGTGCTCTACCTAACTGAGCTATAGCCCTTGTCATAACCATTTTAACATAGAGACAATTTCTTGTCAAGAAGGGTATCCCATAATTCCACATGATCACTCTCTGATCCATTTATGTTTACTGGTAAAAGATTGATATTGCTTAGAAAACATATTTTACCTATAATCCATCGAAGTGATGGAGACCCTTTTTGTGGTGATAAATGACCTACTTAACCCAGTGGTTAGAGTATTGCTTTCATACGGCGGGAGTCATTGGTTCAAATCCAATAGTAGGTAGAACTTATTAGATACCGGATTCCGCGGTATCTAATAAGTTTTTCTACCCATCCTATTTTTTTCGTTCTATCATCAGATTAATCAAATTAGACTTCATTGTGTTCAATTTGTGGAATCAAGATGTAGTGTGTAGTGCTCTTTTGATTTTAATTTAATGCTTTGACTACTAATAGGAAATCACTTTGACAGCTTCTACTCGTGTCCTAGCTCGTCTGAGAGCTAGATTTGCCTCAATTGCTTGTCTCTTACCTTCAGCTCTACTCAAGTTAGCTTCAGCTATTTCAAGAGTTTGTTGAGCTTCTTGTGGATCAATGTCAGTACTAATTTCCGCACCATTTCCTAAAATGGTGATCTCATTATTACTTATTCTAGCGAAACCGCCCATAAGAGCCACCGTTAACCATCGGTCGTTTAGCCGTATTCTCAAAAGACCTATATCTACAGCCGTGGCAATGGGGGCATGGTTTGGTAATATCCCAATTTGTCCACTATTAGTAGATAAAATAATCTCTTTCACTTTGGAATCCCAAATCATTCGATTAGGAGTCAGTACACAAAGATTTAAGGTCATTTCTTCAATTTGCTCTCCTCTTCTAAGTTCATAGCTTTCGCGGTAGCTTCATCGATGTTACCCACCAAATAAAAGGACTGCTCGGGAAGACCGTCTAATTCTCCGGAAAGGATGAATTGAAACCCCCGAATTGTTTCTGCGAGACCAACATATTTCCCCGGAGAACCAGTAAAGACTTCTGCCACAAAGAAGGGTTGTGATAAGAAACGCTCAATCTTGCGTGCTCTTGCTACAGTTAAACGATCTTCTTCGGATAATTCGTCCAACCCAAGGATAGCTATAATGTCCTGAAGTTCTTTGTAACGTTGTGAAGTTTGCTTAACCCTTTGCGCAGTCTCGTAGTGTTCCTCGCCAACGATCCGAGGTTGTAACATAGTTGACGTTGAATCCAAGGGATCTACTGCTGGATAAATACCTTTGGCAGCTAATCCTCTTGATAATACGGTAGTAGCATCTAAATGTGCAAATGTCGTGGCAGGAGCAGGGTCGGTCAAATCATCCGCAGGTACATAAACTGCTTGGATCGATGTTATGGATCCTTCCTTGGTAGAAGTAATTCTTTCTTGCAAAGAACCCATTTCCGTACTAAGGGTAGGTTGATAACCCACTGCCGAAGGCATTCTACCTAATAAGGCAGAGACTTCGGACCCTGCTTGAACGAAACGAAATATATTGTCGATGAATAGAAGTACGTCTTGCTCATTAACATCCCGGAAATATTCCGCCATGGTTAGGGCAGTCAAGCCAACTCTCATACGAGCTCCTGGCGGTTCATTCATTTGACCATAGACTAGAGCCACTTTGGATTCTGCAATATCTTTTTCATTAATCACCCCGGATTCTTTCATTTCCATGTAGAGATCATTTCCTTCACGAGTACGTTCACCTACTCCGCCAAATACAGATACGCCTCCGTGAGCTTTGGCAATGTTGTTGATCAATTCCATGATGAGTACTGTTTTACCCACTCCAGCTCCCCCAAATAGTCCGATTTTTCCTCCACGGCGATAGGGGGCTAAAAGATCCACCACTTTAATCCCTGTTTCAAAGATTGAGAATTTCGTATCTAACTGTATGAAGGCGGGTGCAGATCTATGAATAGGAGATGTTGTGCGAGTATCGACAGGACCTAAATTATCAACGGGCTCCCCAAGAACGTTGAAAATTCGTCCGAGAGTAGCCCCCCCGACTGGAACACTTAGAGGAGCTCCCGTGTCAATCACTTTCATTCCTCTCATCAGACCATCTGTAGCACTCATAGCTACAGCTCTCACTCGATTATTTCCTAATAATTGTTGTACTTCACAAGTTACATTAATTTGCTGACCGAAAGTATCTCGACCCTTAATTACCAAAGCATTATAAATATTAGGCATCTTGCCCGGTGGAAAAATGACATCCAGTACTGGGCCAATAATTTGAGCGATACGTCCTAGGTTTTGTTCTTCGAGTGTAGAAACCACAGGATCAGAAGTAGTGGGATTGCTTCTCATAATCATAAATCATAATAAATATGTCGAAATTCTTTTTTGAAAAGTACTGAATCGAAAAGAAATATCCGATAGCAAGTTGATCGGTTAATTCCATAAGAATAAGAAAGAAATGGGAGTTAGCATTCTCTTGAGTTGCCAATTGAATCCAATTCAATCCTTTACTCAGTGAATGAGTCAATTTTCAATTCTTATTGTATTCTTTTTTTTTTTTTTGTTGTTGTGCACCTATTCTTCTTTATATACCATATCTGTTCCCTTTTCTATATTTTATAGATAAATTATGCCTCTTTTTACATCTTTTACATCTAGGATTTACATATACAACATATATTACTGTCAAGAGACGGGGGTGGGTCCTCTAGTCTTTCTTTTTCTTTCTATATTAGATAGAATATTAGATATTTCTATTGACTATTTATAGGTTATATCAATTTATCTATTTATATGAATTTTTATATGAATTTATCTATTTATTTATCTATTATCTATTTCTATATATCCTTCTATCTTTATCTTTAATATATTTCTCTTTACTTTCGTATTTATTAATTCTATAATTTATATCTAGATAATTTATATCTAGAATTTCGAATTATTTAGAATTCTCTTTCTATTCAATTTCATATTTATCTATTTTCATTTCATTCTATTTCTTTCAATTCTATTTATTAAGGATTCTTATTCTAATTCTTAATTCTTTTTCTTCTTTTTTTCTTGAAATTGAATCTTTTCATTTGATTTGATGTTTCTTTTTTTATCTTTCTATTCTCTATCATATTCATGATTCTTCATACTCATTTTTATAATGAATAAAAAAGATTAAGAAGGTGATCGATTCCATTAGAAATCGAGATTTTCAAAACGAAGATTGGGTTGCGCCATATATATCAAAGAGTATAAAATAATGATGTATTCGGTGAATC